CGTCTTAAGGAGCTACTAATATTAAAGACATGAAAGCATCTTATCAACGTCCATGAACGATAAAATAAATCATAGATAAAACTGCCGATTATGACTGATCTGCTCCGCAGAATCATCACGGGGTGGAGATAAGCGGACTCGAACCGCTGGCATCCGCCACAGGGTCAACCACTGTCTATTGAACCCTCTTGATTAAGTCTACCATAGAAGGTCAACAATCGACAATAGCCTTCCCCCCGAACACAGCTCACAATTTTCATTGTACTGTGCTCTCCAAAGAGCAACTCCTCCCAAAAGCAATAAGTTGTTGACCCTAGGAATTCTTGAAGTTCTTAAGAATTCAAACTCCGGAAGAACCAGGAACAAAAAGCTCTTCTTTTTTCCATCTTTGGTCTTATCTTAAAAAGATTGCCCTTCTCCGACCCTTTCTGCCCAATCAGAAGGGACAGCTAATGCGTTCCACTTCTCAAATCAGGGTTTGTGGTCGGTCTGTGACCCCTGGATGACGAAAGCATCCTTGGAGCGATCTCGTAGTTCCTACGGGGTGGAGATGATGGGGTCGGTCCATGGCATGACTTTTCCTTCTGCCCCCGTTTTTTTGGGCTAAAAAGGGTTGAAGGGAGATAGTACATCAAGTTGTTCGCAAGGGCCAACTTGATCCTCTTCCCCGAGGATCCTATAAGAAAGATCCCTAGGAGAGCCGCCAACTCCAACTATGGACCATGTACGATCCATACTAGATCTAACCAACTACCCACCCTACCTTCTCTACATTCTTGACAGTCTATCTTCGTCTTAATAGAGTTTTTTAGTGGCATGTTACGGTCCTTTCTCCCATTACTGATAAAAAGTGAGCCACTGGTTCAGGTAAAAATACTATCATTACCGCCTAAACAATCAGACATCCAACCCGTAATCGCAACGACCCGATTGCAAGAGCGGAGCTCTACCAACTGAGCTATATCCCCGCAGATATCAAATGAAGCAGACAACAATCCTACTACATAGCGCATAATGGGTGGGCTATCCTGGGCTTGAACCAGAGACCTCGCCCGTGAAGTAAATAATCGCACCTATGATTCGATGAGAATAAGTTCTCTCTTCATTCAGGAGCGACTCATCCTTCCCGAACACAGCATACAATTTTCCGCTGTACTGCGCTCTCCAAGTGTACTTGCTATCCTTCCTTTTTCTTCACCAACGGCAAGATAAAGAAGTCAAAATTTGGATGAGAAGAGAAAAGGAGGTATTAATAAGATCCTCCTAACCCAATCCCAGACACTCCAAGATCCTTTTTCGATCCTGCTTTTTTCATCGTTTATTAGGAGACGAATAACGATTCCCTAATCTACTGATCCGGAAATTGTTCATAGTAAGTAATTGAACGAGTCGAAGACCGAGCAAGTATTTAACTATCCACTATTTTAGGTTTAGAAAGAAAAAGTATCCCGGCCGGACCTATACTGACTATATTTCCCGCATCCTACGCAAAGAAAAAAGCATGAATTCAAATGATATGATCCCTCCGTCACCCTAGAATAAAAGGTGATCTCGTAGTTCTTGGTCTGTGAAGATGTGTTGTTAGGTGTTTTTTTCAACATTTAGGCTTAATAATAAGAACTTCAGCCTGTGCTCGAGAGATAGCCTTCCATACACTGATAAGATATGCATGGATTCTCGAGAAAAAGTAGCCAAAATACATGGCTGCCCAGGACCGCCCAGATCCCACGAATTAATAGAAAATTTGATCTACATTCGATCTCACCTTAATCACCTCATCTATCCTCCTGGTAAAAAAAAGTCAGTTTTCAACCCTGGTTCGAACAGAAGGAGTACGCCATGCTAATGTGCCTTGGATGATCCACATCTTTGGGTCAGGCGTTGATGAGCACATTGAACTATCCATGTGGCTGATAGCCTTCACAGCCCAGGCACAACGACGCAGTTATCAGGGGCGCGCTCTACCACTGAGCTAATAGCCCAGTAGGCCCCCCCAGTAGTAGGGGATGCCTGCCAAAAGCAAGAGAAATCCTCTTGCTCATATTAATTCAATTCTATAATGAATTCTATAATTCGTATAATAATTAAACTGAACTTACCAATGCCATAAGCTTCTTATAATATAATAAAGTAACCAATGCCATAAGTCAATTGAATAAATAAGTAACCAATACCATAAACTTCTTAAATAAAAAAGTAACCAATGCCATAAGCTTCTTAAATAAATAAGTAACCAATGCCATAAGGAAATTGAATAAAAAAGTAACCAATGCCATAAGCTTCTTAAATAAAAAAGTAACCAATACCATAAGCTTCTTAAATAAAAAAGTAACCAATACCATAAGCAAATTAAATAAATAAGTAACCAATGCCATAAGCCTCTTAAATAAAGTAACCAATGCCATAAGCAAATTAAATAAACGAGTACCCAATGCCATGAGCAAATTCAATAAATAAGTAACCAATGACATAAGCCTCTTAAATAAAGTAACCAATGCCA